TTACTATTACTATTACTAAATAACCTTTTGAACCCTGAATTGTCCTATGACTCAAATTCCAGAGTATATCTTTTAACGGGTCGAACCAAAAAAAAGAAACTTCTTATCTTTTTACTTTACCTTTATTCGGTAGATAAAAAAATTCCCTATTTTTTCCCTGTCCCTAAATGAAATTTTAAATACTAAATTCAATATTAAATAATGGTAGACTGGAAATGAAAGCCCCTTTCTCTTTCTCGCATTTGTTCTCTATTGCATTGGCGGAACAACAATATCTGATTCTGGAATCAAAAAAGGATATTGAAAAATGTATTATCGAAATACACTTTTCTCCGTGGCGTAAAGTAATAGCGATTTATTCCTATGGAGCATCCAGTAACAAGAAGATGAGACCGGAAATATCGACAAATTCTTGCGCGGTTAAATTAAATTAAAGGAAAAAAAAAGTCCGCTTCTACAATTTCATCTATTCTATATAGAATTTGAATATCAGAATAGCTGATATAGTCATGATTCAACGGGTCAGATCCACTTACTTTTTTCTTTATTATTATTATTATTTAACGACGGGTTTGATTGGAACAATGGCGAAATAGGAATACTTTTGTTTGGTGATTAATAATCGGGATTAGATATCTAGAATATTTATGTCCCCGGACCCCCAAAATATGAATAATGAAACATTAAGAGGACTACTAGATCACTACAAGGTAGACTCTTCCTAATCCTAATAAGTGTAATTATTTATTATCATAATGAATAAATCTTCAACTTTATAACTATAACTCATAATACTCATAACCCATTACATTATAATGGTAGTGACTTTTTTTTTTGACAAATATCAAAAATTGCATATCCTTATTCCCATTCCCGCTGAAAAACGAAGATTGGAGTTTCGTGTGAAAAGCCCCTTATCGGATTTGAACCGATGACTTACGCCTTACCATGGCGTTACTCTACCACTGAGTTAAAAGGGCCCGTTTTATTCAATTCATGAATTAGCCATTTTCCATTATGAGTCTACTGCATGTATCCATGCATGTACTATATGTACATATATACATGTACGCATAGGAACTCATTCAGGAACAATAAATTTGATCGAATCATGTCTCATCTGAACGATGAACGAATCAATAAGTGCAAATTGCAGAAATGAAACGGGGTTTTACCTTTTTTCTGTTGGACCAATAACTTTCTGAACTAAATAAAAGAATCCTATACTTCATTATATATATATAATAAATAGAATAAATAGAATGAAATGAAAATGAATAGAATGAAATGAATAGGATGGTTCATTCACGAACCATAAAAAAATTCTGCGGAATCATCAAACAAAGTAGGAAAGATTCTTCGAATCTAATCATACTATTATATTATTTATATTTACTATTACATTATTTTTTTTATATTGACAATTCCAAAAAACGGATCATACTATGATCATAGTCTGATGGCGGTCGGGCAGGTATGCCCCTATCGTCTAGCGGTTCAGGACATCTCTCTTTCAAGGAGGCAGCGGGGATTCGACTTCCCCTGGGGGTAGGGTGGGGTACTACGAAAGGAAGTTGATCATGGATTATCAATTATCAATAAGCCTATATCTAATTGATTCTTCCTGGGTCGATGCCCGAGCGGTTAATGGGGACGGACTGTAAATTCGTTGGCGATATGTCTACGCTGGTTCAAATCCAGCTCGGCCCAAAAATTCACCGCTCATGAGTATGATATAACCAATTTCTCCTGCGTAAATGCCCAATATGGATATGGAGGAATGGATAAAGATTCCATTTTTTTTTGTTCTATTTTATTTATATTTCTTTCCTATATGTTCTGATCTTTCTAACGATCGAGATTGATGACCCTTAAATATCAGGAACGGGGTAAAAAAAAAGAGTCCTTTTTTCTCATTTCATTGAAAGATTTTTTATTAATCTTGTGGCAATAAAAAAATCACAGATTACTAAGAATCTGTGTCACTCTCACTATAGTCCATATCCATGTGGATATAATATACGTATCTTATTCCTATCTATAGTTACAACACAGCGAATATAATGTTTTTTTTAAACCAAACCATAAGAATATGTATGCTATACACTTCACTGGGATTGTAGTTCAATCGGTCAGAGCACCGCCCTGTCAAGGCGGAAGCTGCGGGTTCGAGCCCCGTCAGTCCCGAACTAGGATCCGATGCATTTTGAAATTTATCTCGCCATTGTCCCTGAAAGGCGAGACAGGGAGCAAGATCTAATTCCCAGTGGGAATCTTTATCTCTTTTGTTTGTTTTTCGTTTTGCATTTCTCATCAGAAAAATAAGGACTTTTCTGCTTCTTTCACTAGTATCGAAAGGAGAAACATATGTATATTGGTGCAATCGGCGGTATCACTATATTCAGTATTTTGATAGATACCATACTGGTATGGCTTTTTTTTTATTGCTCTTATTCCATGAAATGGAATGAAATAGAGTACTCATTCATATTTTTCCCGGGGAGCACATATCAAATTCAATTTTAAATAAAAATTGTACTCGTTTATTGTACGATACACAATGAATTTAACTTAACATAATTACACCTCGACAGAGTACTTTTCAGATTAAACCGCCCCTATTTATTGTAGCTCTAATTTTGTGTACCCTCAATTACTATTACTAAATGAAATTGCACACTGAATTTTTGATGAATATGTTCCAGTCCCAATCCAAGGGTGAGGATCCTAAGAAAAAAAAAAGAAAAACCAAACAAAGAACGCCCCTTTTTAGTCAATTTGGTAGAATATTATATCTTTTAGACTATACTCGGACACATATTTATCATACTTCTCCGTATTCCAAAAAGATTAGATCATTACAAAAAACTTAGCTTAAAAACTTAATGCGTCATTTTTCTATTTCACTTCCACTGTTTGTTTTGGTTGGGTCTATGGTCAATAGAATACTGATCATATGATATCTTATCAGATAATTGTATCAGTAGGAGACGAGGGCAGTTTAAAGAAAATAAAGAGTGAAAAAGAATGATAAATTCAATGGGATTCTTTATTGGATTAGGAATCCTATTTTTGATTTGGTATGGATAAAAGATCTTCCTATGTTATACTATTCAATTCTCGACGATGAATCGATTTGATAGATCAGATATTGTTATTCATAACATTGATCCGATTCAGTATCATCAGGATGCAATTCATCCCATTGAATTTACTTTACAGGAGTCCCATTTTTTTATCATCTCTATGGGATGAAATCCCGAGTTATTGCGAAGCAAAAAAAAACAATGATATTATGGAAGTAAATATTCTCGCATTTATTGCTACTGCGCTGTTCATTCTAGTTCCTACTGCTTTTTTACTTATCATCTACGTAAAAACAGTCAGTCAAAATGATTAATTTGACTGAAACTTGACTTATTAGTTCTTATCAATGATTGAAGAAAAGAAAGGGATTCAAACTCCAAGTCTTAAATGAAATGATTGGACTGGAATCAACAGTATCTTAGATAGTATGGTAGAAAGAACTATATAATATAAACCTTTCTACCACACTATCTGGGTATACTTTTTTTTATTATATAAATAAAGTTGTATACAGATAGAGGCTTGATATAGATCTACAATATGTAGATAGCTATCTATTCTATATCTTATTTAGATGTAAATGTAAATAAACAGCACTCTAATTCTATTTTTTTTTTCTTCGATACAGCCATTGGTTGAATTTTTATCAATCCAAAATAATAGAAAGTCAACTGTTCTATTCTATTCTTCTATTCTAATTCCTAGGTTTTTATAATATAAAAAAATAGGTATACCGGGATCCATCGAAAGAATCAATGGAGGAAGAATAATATGGGCATATCATATATTAATATTATATATGTATAAATAATAAAAAAAACGAAACCAAGGAATTTATTTTATTTAGCATTCCAAATAAGTGATTGATTGAACTATTAACAGATGATCCATGAAGTTCTATGGTAACTGCTTCAGATTTTGAAAAGGAGTAGTAGACTCGTTGATTCGATTTTTAATGCTTAAACATGACATTAGATGAGTCGATAAAGTCTAAATCCAATTGAATTTCTAGGAGTCTAAAATAAACGTTAAATGCGCGATATGTAGATCACTCAACACAAGCAAGATCTTATTATGTATAGTATAGGAAGGACCTGTTTGGACAACCACCAGTAGTTTACATTACAGTAGAAAGTATGTATTGTTGTAATAGCAGAACAACTTTCTCTTGGAACAGTAAAAGTAAAGAAAGAGGAAAACAAATGAAGAAAAAAAAAAAAAAGAAAAATAAGGATTGCTTGTTTCTTATTGTTTATTGTAATATCCATAATTCTGGTAAAAGCTGATTCATCAAATCAAAAAAAAAATCGAATAGTTAGTTTAGGACGAACTAGGAAGAACTCGATTAGAAAAAAATCCTATCAATCGTATGTAATGTATTCCGTTGATTTGAATTTCGAAATACAACTATGGTAATTATTCATTGTTTGATCAAATGATTATTATTCATTAGTGTATTTTATTATTCATATCTTACTGTATTCCAGTAGAATTTTGAAACAAGAGACATTTCAATTTTAAAACACTTCGCAAAACGATCAATTAAACAATTTATACAATTCGATTACTCAATTAATAGTACCCTTAGAGTCCACTTCTTCCCCATACTACGAGTGAAAGGGAAAATGTAAAGACTACCATTAAAGCAGCCCAAGCGAGACTTACTATATCCATGTGAATTATGTCCCCTATCTTTATGAAATGAAGGAATTTTCCATTATTGATCACTAATCATAGTGGAATCAACGGTGCAGAGTCAAAATGAGATTCTGAGTTAAGGCTATTGATGAAGCAATCCAATGAACCCAATCATAACAAGTTCCTATATTATAGGATTTCTGGTAGACTCAGGAGACATTAGGCACAAATAAAATAGGATATACATTTTTGGAAATATCAATATCAAGTAAATG